AAGTTGATCTTTTGAACCCGCTTCAAGTCATGATGACTAATCAATCAATCTTGGGGTAAACAGTCTCTAATACTTATGTTTACTTTTCTTAACTCTTGTACATAGGAAATGAGATTCAATCTTTTACTGCAAATTTATAAGCCGTTTCTTTCACTCATATAACTATCTGGTTTCCTTCATCAACCCGCTAATAATGAAAAAATAAAATATATATTCAACTCATGACACTTCCTTCCTAGAAAGAAAAGAAGTAGGGGGAAATTTATGTCTTAACGAATCACACGTAGAGATATTGATAACACACATAGAGTTAATGGTATTTCATAACTAATTGATTGAGCAGCAGCTCGTAGACCACCTAAAAAAGAATATTTATTATTTGAGCCATATCCTGACATAAGAAGGCCGACAGGAGCAATACTTGAAATAGCAATCCATAAAAAAACACCGATACTGAGATCGGCTAGAACAAGGTGATAACCAAAAGGAATTACTAAATAACTTAATAAAATTGATATGACTGCTATAGATGGTCCAATACTGAATAAACGAGTATCTCCTCTAGATGGAAGAAGATTCTCTTTGAAAAGTAATTTGGTACCATCTGCTAGAGCTTGGAGAATTCCCAAAGGTCCTGCATATTCAGGACCAATACGTTGTTGTATACCCGCAGATATTTCTCTTTCTAACCAAACAATTACTAGTACACCTATTGTGATTCCTAATACAAGAGTAAAAATAGGGATAAGCATCCATATGATCCCATAGACCTCTTTTAAGGATTCCAATCTAGAAAAAGAATTGATAGCTTGTACTTCTGTTGTATCAATTATCATTTTAACGATCAACTTCTCCCATAATGATATCTATACTACCTAGTATCGTCATAATATCAGCCAATTTCATTCCTTTAACTAACTGAGGAAGAATTTGCAAATTAATAAACCCCGGGGGACGAATTTTATATCGCCAAGGAAAAACACCCTTATCTCCTATCAGAAAAATTCCCAATTCTCCCTTTGGTGCTTCGACTCTCGTATAAAGTTCTTGCTTCGACAATTCAAAAGTCGGAGAAGGTTTTTTACTAATGAATCGATAGTCAAACTCATTCCATACAGTATCTTTTACTCTATCAAAGCGTCGGATTTCTAAATTTTCATAGGGCCCTCCAGGAATTCCTTCTAGGGCCTGTTGAATAATTTTTATGGATTCTGTCATTTCACTGATTCGTACTAAATAACGAGCTAATGAATCCCCCTCTTTTTGCCATTGGACTTCCCAATCAAATTCGTCGTAACACTCATAATGATCAACTTTACGAAGATCCCATTGTATTCCGGAAGCTCGTAGCATTGGTCCCGACAAACCCCAATTTATTGCTTCCTCTCCACCAATAATGCCTACTCCTTCAACTCGTTCTAAAAAAATGGGATTCCGTGTAATAAGCTTTTGATATTCAGCAATTCCTGTTAAAAAATAATCGCAAAAATCCAAACATTTATCTATCCAGCCATGGGGTAAATCAGCAGCGACTCCACCAATACGAAAAAAATTGTGCATCATTCGCATACCGGTGGCAGCTTCGAATAGGTCATATATCAATTCTCTTTCTCGAAAAATATAGAAGAAGGGAGTCTGTGCCCCAATATCTGCCATAAAAGGGCCAAGCCATAACAAATGCGAAGCTATACGACTTAACTCCAACATAATGACTCTGATATAACTGGCCCTTTTAGGGACTTGAATATTGCCTAATTGCTCTGGCCCATTTACAGTTATTGCTTCTGTGAACATAGTAGCTAAATAATCCCAACGTGTTACATAAGGCAAATATTGTATAATTGTTCGATTTTCCGCAATTTTTTCCATACCTCTGTGTAAATAACCCAATATTGGTTCACAGTCAATAACATCTTCACCATCTAGAGTAACAATGAGTCGAAGAACACCATGCATTGATGGGTGGTGAGGTCCCATATTGACTATCATGAGGTCTTTTCTAGCTGGTACAGTCATAGGTTTTTCCTGATTCATTCTTCCATGAATTGCTGAAAGCGAAAAGAAGTTCATCAAACTTTAAGCGAATAATTAAAACTAACTCTTCAAATTAACGAGTTTTTCTCTCTCGAATACCCAACTGCCCTATTAATTCTTTATAACGCGATCTATTTTTTTTTGACAAATAAGCCAGCAAGCGTTGACGTTTTCCCAGAATTTTCCGCAGACCTCTCTGAGATAAATAGTCTTTTTTGTGAAATTCCAAATGTGAAGTAAGTCTCCGTATCTTATTGGTGAAACTTACTACTTGAAATTCAACAGATCCTCTGTTTTCTTTGTTTTCTTCTTGTTCTTGCAAAATAATTGAAATAAATGAATTTTTTACCATAAAAGAATTTCACACTCCCCTTTTTACAGATATTTATTTTATTGATCAGTAATAATAATGTCAGAAATTTTAATGTAGTATACACAATAATCATAATTTCTTTATATATTCCTTATTTTATCAATTAACATTAATCAATAGAAAAATGAAAAAAAAAATATGATTGATAGAATAGAACAACAGAATATATAGGAAACTCAAAATTTTAAATCAGGGATACATATATATCCTTAACATACTCAAACGGCTCCCATTATTGGTATCAAACCAATAGCGATTCATACAAGCTAAATCTTCTAATCGATAATTAGGCCAAAAAAAGAACTTTAATTGAATTAATTCATTTTTTTTTATGTCAATTTTTTTACTTTCATCCAAAAATTGACTCCAGTTTTTTATCTTGTTCTCCTTGCAAAATAATTGATTTTTATGCACAGCATTCTGATTCTTTAAATTCAAATTGAAAGAAATTAGAATTCTCAATTCTCTACGACGTCTAGACGATAAAATTTTTTCAGGAACAAGCAAATCATAATTATTTTTGTTTCTATTTAAAGTTTTTCTTTTATGTCTTGAAATGGATTCATCAAAATTATTCTTAGCAACGTTTTGGGGGTTTCGGTATCTTTGATTACTCTGGTGCTTACTTTTATGAACCAATGAAATACCTATGATTTGATACATAAAAAACTGTCCGTCATTTTTTACAGATAGACGGGCAGGTTCCATAATTAATATTCCCTTTTTCGTTAATTGTGTAAGATTTAAACGCCTCCTCATTATATCCAGATTCATTTCTTTCCTTTGAATATAGGATATAGTAATTTTTCTTACATTTATGAGGCTAACCAGGAGACCATATATCTGGATATTATTCATCATTTTTTGATTCAATTGATTCAAACGTCCAGTCCATCTTAATTGCAAAGGAAAATCTCTTTTAAGGAATATTTTTAGTTTTTCGACCGATTCTAAAAAATATTCTTCAATATTGTTTTGATTCTTTAATTCAAAATATTGTTTTGAATTTGATGGGCTAAAATTTAAAAAATCCTCATTCTCCTCTTGCTTTCTCTTGATATTTTGATTTTCACTAAAATTTGGATTTATCTTCAAATTAAAAAGAAGTAAGTTGCTTGGGATAAACCAAGGTTTCTCTTTATATTTATGATAAAGTATCACAAACTCTGGAAATAAAAATTTTTTCGGATTCAATATGAGGCGATTTAAGATTAAGAATTTTTCATTCATTCCCATCCAATCAAAAAAGACCTTTTTGTAATTGATTTCGGAATTTGAATCAATTGGAAGATAAAAAATATGAATTTTATCCCTTATTTTGTCCTTATTAGGTTTAACTTGAATATTTGTATTAAATTTCCAACTCAAATATTTTCTATCTGTATTTTTTTCCATATATATAATATCACTTTTTCCTATATAATTCTTGATAGGAATATTCTTGAGTATGTTAAATTCTTTATTTCTGCTGGAATTTTCTTGCTTCTTATTTGTTTCTAATGATGATCTATAAATATATTCATTCTTCTTAGTTTCAGAATGAATATATTTATATGATAAAAGATCATATCTATAGTTTTTTTTTAAATTATCCTCTTTATTTGGTAATAAATATACTTTCGAATTTTGTTTTTTTTTGTAATCAAATAATTGGTCTTTTTCATATAAATACCATTTCCTTAAATCCTTATTTTGAGACGTATGGCATTTATTTATTCCATTTCGCCATTTTTGTGGAACTAATCTAGACCATGTAATCTGAGATAAATCGTATTGATAATGACCTCTTAACCAGTTTTTCCATGGATTCATTCCATAATTTTGAAGTTTCTTATGTCTTATTTCGGAATCAAATATTCCTTGTCTTCCAAAAAAATCCTTGATTTCATTCTTAATAAAAAAAGACGTTCCATTATATTGAAGAATAGATCTTAACTTAGTGAAGTTAATAACTTGGGTTTGTGATAATTTAAAAAATACATATTTTTGTGACAAGTAAGATAAATCAAAAAAAATATGTGACTTCCGCTTACTATTTCTAAGATTATCAAAAGTCTTTATAGTCATAGGCGAAATCAAGTCAATTTTATTTTGTTTTATTTTATTAATCCCTTCTTGATTTGTTTCATTGTTGTGAATGTATTTCTCAATAATTTTTTTGGTTGATTCCATAAAAAGTTGTAGAGCTATTCTGCGCATATTAATGATACATATAAATATATCTATGTATATTTTTTCAATGAAAAATTTAACTATTAATTCAATATTTTTTATTTTTAATATTTTCCAAATTTTTGGGAGTGATTCTCCATTATTCTTTTTATTTATTTTATTTATTTTATTTCTAATTGTGTTTCTTCTATCAATTCTATGTTTTATTTCTTCTTCTGCCTGTGAATAATTTGTCCAACCTGTAGATCTATTTTGACTAAACGATTCATTAATTATTTTATTGCTGATTATAGAATCCTTTTCCGTTTGAGTTTCACTTGATTCATATATTTCTCTCGGTATAAATAATGGAATTTTCTTTCCTTTTAAAAGTTCTTTTATTTTTTTTTTGTAAAAAAAAAAAGCTTTTGCTTCTTTCTTT